AGGGGTAAGGTCCTATTGAGTTCTTACTCTTCGGGTAAGGCTTTGTTTGATCTATTCCATAACATAAAAAAAGTTGGAAATTCATCCAGTCAACATAATCATAATATTAGATTCATAGAAATGATAAAAGGATGCTTTGTTTCTGATGATGTTTTTGAAAAATGGAATCCCTTGATTGATTCATAGTATCTGTTCCGCCATAGTATCTGTTCCGCCATAGTATCTGTTCCGCCATAGTATCTGTTCCGCCATAGTATCTGTTCCGCCATAGTATGAGGGCCCCTTCCGAAACAAGAAGAAAGAAGGAATCAATTGATTTTTTGGATGACACAGGATTTCTACAGATGAGACATCCTGCAAACCATTTCTATACTAATTGAATTGAACCTTACTCTACTCTATTCTATAAAAATAAAATTTCATCAAGTAAAAAAAGACTCTTAATGTTCCGGTTGAAAGGGGAAAATCTTGGATTTTTGCACATATCCAAATCCTTATTTATTATCTCATCTTAAAATTTTCTTTTTTTTTTTTACTTGAAATTTGATAAGTTCGTTGAAGAAGTTCTATTTGTTTACTAAGCCATCCCCCTTTTTTGTTTGTCCGCCACTTCTTATGAATCTAAAGAAAGAGGTTCCGATAGACCTGGAAAAGAAAACAGTAATCTTTGACGAACAAGATCAAGAATCATTATTATTTCGACACAAGAAAAGGGCGGAAAATTCCTTTTCTTGTGTCGAAAATTAGGAAGACAAGTAATCCCTCCCAGAATCATTCTTTCATTTATCCCTTGCCGCGTATTCTCTTCCTACTTAATGTTATGCCGCCTATTGTCTATTAGAATTCGATTCTATTAGATAGAAAAAACTATTGATGCATTCCATGGCATTTACAATCTGGCAATAAGAAGCGTCACACCGCTCCAATTTGGATTTGAAAAAAAAAAAGGGGGGGGGGTCAAGTAGTCTTCTTCGCAATATACATACTATTACTAGGAATGGGATACAAGCAATTCCCGGCATCTCGCAGAAAAGCAGTATAAACAAAGCAAGACAAGGGGCTTTCCATATTTTTTTGGATCATACATAATTGCATTGATCAACAATAATTCGGCCCTTTTTACCAACTTGATGAATCCGTGGATCTAGAAATTCATTTCGGACAATTGAACCTTCTCAAACTGTTTCTTTTTGAGAACCAAAAAGATTTGTGCTAGGATAACAGATGCCAAGAAGAACAACAAACCTTGGACACGTAATGGATCTTGAAGTACTATTTCTGCATCTCCCTGACCAAATCCACCCACATTGGGATTACTCGTTAATGGCTGATCAAGCTTGATGGATTCACCCTCTGAAACAAGAAGTTCTGGTCCTGGAGGTATAATATCAACCACTTGGTGTCCATCCGATGCATCGGCTATGCTTATTTCATATCCCCCTTTTTCTTTACGTACTATTCTGCTTACTATACCTGCTGCTGTAGCATTATAGACTGTATTGTTACTCTTGCTCCCGTCGGGATAAATCTGACCCCTTCCCCTGTTCCCGCCTACGTATATGGGATATTTTAAGAAGTGAACGTCTTTCTTAGTAGAAGGGTCCGGAGAAAGAATGGGAAAGATGATTTCACTATATTTCTGACCAGGAACAGGACCCACTACAAGAATATTTCTTTTAGTGGGGCGATAGCTCTGAAAAGACAGATTGCCCATCTTTTCTTTCAGCTCGGGAGAAATACGATCGGGGGGAGCTAATTCGAATCCCTCGGGTAAAATAAGGACAGCCCCCACATTCAAAGCCCCCTTTTTACCATTAGCAAGAACTTGTTTCAGTTGCATATCATAAGGGATTCTAACAACTGCTTCAAATACAGTATCAGGAAGCACAGCTTGTGGAACCTCAATATCCACGGGCTTATTAGCTAAATGGCAATTGGCACATACAATACGCCCGGTTGCTTCTCGTGGATTTTCATAACCCTGCTGCGCAAAAATAGGATATGCATTTGAAATAGATGTCCGAGTTATTACATATATCATGATCAATACGGAAATGAATCGAGTCCTCTCTTTCTTTACCCAGGAAAAGGTATTTCTATTTTGCATGGTCCAATAATTGATCCCGGAAATTTCTACAATAAATTAGGTAGGTAGCTAGCATAGTTCCCTATCCATGATTCTGCCATTGTACTGGAATAATTGTACTGAAGTATAGTAGGAATCCCCTGGGCGGGTAGAAGTATAAAGAGTGAGTAAGCTTCAAAACGGTTTGTTTATGTACGAAGTAGCATCATGATTTGATTGATATCAGCAGATCAAATGAGTTCTTCATTCATTCATTGAATGATAAATCACTACAAGTGAAGGAGATACACGATTTAAATAATGGAAGATCCAATATTTCAAAATTGTATCTAGAATGACTGGAAAAGTGGAAACAAGACCAGATATAATTTGATCGTTATGAGCAAATCCAAAATCTTTGTAGACCGAACCAATCATTAGTTCCCACCCCCGGGGTGAGTGGAATCCGATACATAAATCAGTTAATAAAAGAATAGAAAAAGCCTTTATTGTGTCGCTTAAGTTATAGAGGAATTCCTGAACCCAAGAATTCAGAATGACAAGTTCTTCATTACCCAGAATAGAATAACCACTTAGAATAGCAAAACAGATTATATTTGTCGAGAAATCCAAAATGATATGGATATGATCTTCGTTGTGCATTTTGGCCAATTGCATCGTCTCTTTGTGGATTCCTATACGAAGCTTTTGTATCTGCGTCTCCGGGTACTCTTTTATCATTTCATCCAACAGGAATAGTTGTTCTAATTCTATGAATCTTTCTAGAACGTTCTTTTCTTGAATATCATTCAAAAAAGTTTCGGATTGTCCGGTATTCCACCAATTAGTAACCCAAGGTTCCAGACTTTTATTAAATGAGAGAGAGATCCACCAGGGCAAAAAGACTATAGATGCAAGATACGGGAGGGGAGTCAATGCTTTCTTTTTTGACACTTTTCATCTGTGAATTGTTAATGAACCCGCTTCATTCGCCGACTCTATCTGATCCGATATTTCTATGAAGCATGAGTTCTATAACAAGGTATGGAACCTATGGATCTATTCCTTTTTTTTTTTTTGAATTGTTTAGTCCTTGGATCTAGAAAGAATATAGAAATAGAAATAGAATAAGGGCCCGTTTCGAATGAAGAAATAATCAAATACTTTTCCCAGATATCTCAGTTGGTCAAATTCGAACCAATTCTATCTTCATTTGTTCTTTCGATGAATGCCCAAAAGAACCGCTTGAAATAATGAATATTATTTTGATTTCGAGACGAAAGAACTCCCCTCAATTATTTTTTCGAAATTTTCACTGGCTACCCACGACCCAGGAATAATTGAGGGGATATTTCTGAAAAATATTAATAAAAATATTAATGATGAAATCCGAAATAGGTGACAAAACGAGAGAGAAATTGGATAGTTATGAGAGATCTAAACGTTTGGTTATCCAGGAGCTAAAGAAAGGATCAAAAAAGAAACATCGATTGACAAAAGAAAGATAATTAACGAGATATGATACATCTGTATCTAATGTATTAATCCAAAGTATTGGCCCTAAAAAGAGAAATTATGTATTCCGAAATGCTCTGATATGTGTGATGAATACATACTTATTAGACTTGTTACTAGTAGAATTGAGTTCTATATGCAGAAAAAGGAGTTTTGGTCGATCAAAATTGCTTCTTATTATGGTTGTTCCGTATACGTCCGCCTGCTTTATTCTATGGGCCACAGAAGGATTACCAACGGAACGGGGGAAATAGAATCTAACATGTTTTGCTCGAATGAACGTTCCGAAGAAGCTTCAGTTATATTTAAAAGGGGGTTCCTGGGTCCCTTCCCTCATGCTGAGAAAGCATTAATTCCCTTCATTTCAAAATACTTCAATTGGCACGCGCAAGAAATAGGCCAATTCAGCAGCTTTTTGTTCAATTTCTCGTGGAGTAAAATTTTCGTCAGTACGGGTCAAGGGAATGGCGCCCTGGCCTCTGATTTCCATATAAAGGACACGTCGAGGATAAAGACCCTCTTTAACTTCCATTCTGATCGATTGAATCTCTCTCATAAGGAATCGAAGGAAGATGCGACGATTTATTCCAGGAAATCCCCAACGAAAAATACACACTATTCCTTCTTTTCTATCGAATCGATCATAACCGCTACCTACATTCCACGAAATTGTGCACCACAAATAGGAACTAATGAACAGACCTGCGATCCCATAGAAAGACATCACGATTCCTTGGGGAAAAAAAATGATTTGCTGAGACGGGAATAAAGATATCAGATTCCTACCAAGATAACTGGAAGTTCCAACCAATAGGAATCCTAGTGAACCTAAAAAAAGGATACAGGCCCAGCAGAAATTACTTGTTTTTCGAGATCCCGTTATAAGTTCTATCCATATACGTTCTGATCGATAGTTCATACTAGATCCAGTTGCATCCTATTGGAATTGAGAGAAGAGAATAAGCCAAATGAATTTGATTTTACTTTTTTTATTTTGCTCCCGAAGTAACTCTCATCAACTAGCACTATTATGACGCGAACTATTAGGAGTAATTCATCAAATTGGTTAGATATAAAATAATAACATCCCCTTCGTATAATACCACCACTATGTATATCTACATAATATAGATACGTTAACTTTCTATTTCAGATATCCGCTCTGATCCATTTTAAAACAGCTATCCCCCCATATACATGCATTTATCCATATATAATGTATCCGCATGTATAATCACTTTTTTATTTGTGCCCGGAGGGAGCCACATGTCGTATCATATTCCACTAAATGGATATCCCTATTATGATCCAAGTCCAAGTGTTGAAATAAATTGATGAAATTTTGTCCTATCAGGTCTAAACAATCTTGTTTTTTTGAACATGAAGAGATAAAGAAGCCATTGCAATTGCTGGAAACACTAAGCCCACTAAAGGCACAAAAATAGAGGGTAAATTGAAATCTGTCATAGAATGGGTGCCTCGATTTAATATTTGTACCTGTTATAAAGATATTTTATCTTATGATAAGTATATCTATTATAAGTATTATTAAGTATATAATAAGTGCAAGGAATGTAGAGCTAAATAAGTGTATCTATTCACCTTTCTACAAGAAATAGATGGATGATAATCCGCTTTATTATTCTTGTTCTACCGCCCTTATCTTCTAATAAAGAGTTTCTTACGAGTTTCCTAAGGATTTGTTAGAATCCGATCCAACAGGAATTCATAGTCAAAAGTGTAGGTCCTCGGGAGATATAAAAATATGCAACACTTCCCTTATAGATTTGACTTATTCTATATATATTAATACGATATATATTAATATGAAAGAAGGGAACATGAAATTCTTTTTATTTTTTTTCCCAATTCCATTCCGCGGAAGGAAGAATTCACTCTTTTCCTCCTGATAGGGGGTTCCTGATTACTAATCATGAATAGGGGTAGGATAAAAAATCTGCATCAAAAAAAGTAATTATCCGAAACTTCCTATAGAACTTATGTTACCAAAGAAAACTCCACTCTTCATATTTTGACTTTGATTCCGATGAACTAAAGTTCGCTACAAATAACTGAGCCTAGCGCTCTACTTGAATTTTGATTCAAGGGAAAGAAACCGTGTAGCTGAAATAATTCACTCAGAACACCTTTTAAAGGATTACGTGGTACGATTGGATCAAATAAGCCCTTATGGAATAAATACTCAGCTGCTTGTGAACCGTCAGGTACTGTCTTATTCAATGTTTGTTCAATTACTCTTTTCCCCGCAAATGCAATGTAGGCATTGGGTTCAGCAATAATAATATCTCCCAACATACCAAAACTGGCCGTTACTCCGCCGGTTGTAGGAGATGTAAGGATTGATACATAGAATAACTTTTTATTGAATTGATAATCATATAAAGCGGAAGATATTTTAGCCATTTGCATCAAACTCAAACTTCCTTCTTGCATGCGTGCTCCTCCAGAAGCACACACCATAATAACAGGTAGAGATCTATTAGCAGCATATTCGATCAACCGGGTGATTTTCTCGCCTACTACGGATCCCATACTACCCCCCATGAACTGAAAATCCATAACCCCAATGGCTATGGGAATCCCATTTAGTTGACCTATGCCTGTTTGAACAGCCTCAGTTAAACCTGTCTTTCTTTGATACGAATTGATACGATCTCTATAAGGTTCCTCTTCCGAGTGAAATTCAATGGGGTCAATAGAGACCATGTCTTCGTCCATAGGATCCCAAGTGCCCGAATCAACCGAAAGTTCGATTCTATCTGAACTACCCATTTTCAAATGATATCCACATTGTTCACAAATATTCATTTTTGACCTAAAAAATTTCTTATAATTTAATCCATAACAATTTTCGCATTGAACCCATAAATGTCTGTATTTTTTATTTCCATCGAAATCATTAGATCTTCCTCTTATATTGAAATCACTGCCATTACCGCCAGTTCTTATACTAGAACTCCCCCTGTCACTATCACTTACACTTTCACCACTACAAATGTAACTATAAATATAACTGTAAATGTGATTGTCGCTACCACTCGAAATGTACTTATCAATACTGATTTCAGAACGAAGATAACTATCAATGCAACTATTAATGTGATTATTCCAACTATACGTAGTATCATACATATAATGATCATAGTAGCGATTGTCACTCTTAGACCCGCTATTCAGATAACTAGAAAAAGCAGTTTCTAGTTCACTCAGAAAAGAACTATCATTGTCAATCTCAAAAACCCGATTTTCAATATCAAAATATACGGAATAACTGTTACCATTACTATCCCTAACTAAAAAAGTGTCATCAGAGATGAAACTCCAAATGTCCCTGACACCGAAAAAATGATCAACATTACTGCAACTATTACTTTCGCGCCAACCATGATTATGATTGTTTTTATTCGTATCATTTAGAATAGGATCTTCACTTCCACTGGTATTTCCAACAGGACGACCAAGACTGTCCATTGATTTACCTAGCCCACACTTGTGTTCTAACTCCTCGTTAGACAACATTGAATTGAACCACCGTTTTCCCATAGATCCTTCCTGCCCCCTATTTGAAAATACAATAAATGAATAGTCATTCGACGAAAAATCATTTTACTATTTCATTTCCTATCGGAATACGCATATAGATCCAATCACTAGGATTATTAACTAATAACGAGTAACTATTGAACGAAAGAAATGATTTTGTGGGAGTCGGGAGTATCAATTCACTATATATGATATATGATGGAACCTTTTCTTCAATTATTATAAATAGAAGATAGGTTTCTCCCATGTTGTGTACAAACTCTCATCGAAAAGATAAATATTTGTTCCCTCCTAGGAAGGATTCATTTTCGTATAATCTCGTATAATAATAAGTTTCTAATGCAACACGGAATGAA